CTTCTTAATTGAATTCAATTTGAATGGAGGTGATTTGGATTGATGTAAGTACAGGATTACTTTTATCTATTCTCGAAAGCAAAAGTTAAAACTTTATCTTTATATTATTAAATATTACATTATTCGAATAAAAATTGATTTTAAATGAAAATCAAGCCACGACCCTTACGAACCAACCGTTCTTTTGTATTGACCAAGCAAAAACCTCATTCCTTTAATTGCAAAAAAATCTAAAAGCTATTTTGTTTTTTGAATTTTTAAATGTTTTGCGAATCAAGAGTTTTATACATTGTTTAGTTGAGATAAATTCGAAGAAATTGTTCGAATTGTGTAATCTTCAATTATTGATACAGGTAACCGGCCTAAAGCAATTTGATTATAATTCAATTCATGACGATTATAAGTAGAAAGCTCATATTCTTCGGACATTGATAAACAATTTGTTGGACAATACTCAACACAATTACCACAAAATATACAAATTCCAAAATCAATACTGTAATTAAGTAATCGTTTTTTTCGAATATCAGTTTGAAATTTCCAATCTACAACGGGTAGATCTATAGGGCATACACGAACACATACTTCACAAGCAATGCATTTATCAAATTCAAAGTGGATTCGGCCTCGGAAACGTTCTGATGTAATCAATTTTTCGTAGGGGTATTGAATAGTTACAGGTAAACGATTCGCGTGGGACAGGGTAATCATGAAACCTTGACCAATATACCTGGCAGCTCGTATTGTTTGTTGACTAGAGTTCAAGAACCGAGTTAGCATAGGGAACATATCTGAATATCTATAAATAAGTTTACTGATTTCTTTCTCTTGTTTGAGACAAGTTATGAAGAATAGAATATTCTATTCCTTTACAGTGAAAGAAGCTGGAACGAAGTTGTTAATAATAGATTACCTAAAGAAATAGGTAAAAGAAATTTCCATCCAAGATTTAATAGTTGGTCCATTCTTAGTCTTGGTAACGTCCATCTTGTTGCAATAGAAATAAACAAGAACAAATAAGTTTTAGCCAGTGTAATAAAGATACCTATTATTGTTACAAAAACTTTCCCTCTTTTATTTATGTCAAAAATTTCAGGACTAAATAGGTTTGGAATAGAAAGATTCCAACCCCCCAAGTAAAGAACTGTTACAAATAACGAAGAAACTAGTAGATTTAGATACGAAGCAACATAAAATAAGCCAAATTTTATACCTGAATATTCGGTTTGATAACCAGCTACTAATTCTTCTTCTGCTTCTGGTAAATCAAAAGGTAATCTCTCACACTCGGCTAGAGAAGAAATTAGAAAAATGATAAACCCTATAGGTTGACGCCACAAATTCCATCCCCAAAAACCATATTTTGATTGTGTTTCAACTATATCAACTGTACTTAAACTGTTAGATAATCATAGTCGACAATAACATCACTGTTCTCGTCACTATTACAGAACCGTACATGAGATTTTCACCTCATACGGCTCCTCATAGGTCACAAATCAATATAAGAACCTTTCAACTTTATTTATCTTGATGTATTTGTTGATGTGTTTGTAAGATCGATAGAGAATCAAATTCTTATCCTAAGGCCTAGAATTAGACCAATGGAATTCTGTCTGCTAGATTTATAATAAAAAGTGCTTCGGAATTGATCTCATATTTTAAAAATTTTCATTTTTCTTTGTTAATTAAAAATTTTACCCTTGAATGAAAAAAATAATTTTTAGAGGAATATCACATAGATATTTCAACCTATCTTTTTCTCATTTTCGATTACGAAAAAGCATTTAGACATTGCATTACATAACAAGAATTTTATTTCGTTCCTATTCTCCTTTCTCAGAAAAAGAGGCATTATTCGTATTATCAAAAGTAAAAGATTTCTTCGTTTTGATAGTTATTTACTTAATCAGTGGACAGGAACATACTCTGGATCGAAATCATGGGGAGTACTTCTTAATCATTTCTACCAACTTAAAGCCCCAATTCGAATTACTTTTCTATAAAAAAATATCCTATTGGATAATTTAAAGAATCTCCATTACTAATCCTTTGTGTATCTTGGTCTTCCTAACCATCCACTTATTTTTTTTTTAATCTCTCATTAGGGTAATACCTCTATGGTAATAGTATAGAAAAAAACCCATACAATTGATCTTTTAAACCCGCTTCAAGCCATGATGACTAATCAGCCAATCTTGGGGTAAACAGCCTTGACTGCTTATGTTTACTTTCACTTAATTCTTGTACATAGGAAATGAGATTGAATTCCTTTAACAGCAAATTTATAAGCCGTTTTATTTCACTCATATAACTATCTGGTTTAATTCATCAACCTAATGATGAATAAAAAAATAGATATTCAAATCATTTAACTTTCTTCTTAGAAAGAAAAGAAATGGAGGAATTTTTATGTCTTACCGAATCACACGTAGAGATATTGATAATACACATAGAGTTAATGGTATTTCATAACTAATTGATTGAGCAGCAGCCCTTAATCCACCTAAAAAGGAATATTTATTATTTGATCCATAGCCTGACATAAGTAATCCAACGGGAGCAAGACTTGAAACGGCGATCCATAAAAAAACACCAATACTAAGATCAGCTAGAATAAAGCGATAGCTAAAAGGAATTATTGAATAACTTAGTAAAATGGATATGACTGCTATGGATGGACCAATACTGAATAAACGAGTATCTCCTCTAGACGGAAGAAGATTTTCTTTGAAAAGTAGTTTTGTACCATCTGCTAAAGCTTGAAGAATTCCCAAAGGACCCGCATATTCGGGTCCAATACGTTGCTGTATCCCTGCAGATATTTCTCTTTCTAACCAAACAATTACTAGTACACCCAGTGTGATTCCTAATACAAGAATGAAAATAGGGACAAGCATCCATACGAGCCCATAAATTTCTTTTAAGGATTCCAATCTGAAAAAAGAATGAATAGCTTCTATTTCTGTTATATCAATTATCATTTCAACGATCAACTTCTCCCATAATGATATCTATACTACCTAGTATCGTCATAATATCAGCCAATTTCATTCTTTTAACTAACTGCGGAAGAATTTGCAAGTTGATAAACCCCGGCGGTCGGATTTTCCATCTCCAAGGAAAAACACTCTGATCTCCGATCAGAAAAATTCCCAATTCTCCTTTTGGTGCTTCGACTCTTACATAAAGTTCTTGCTTGGATAATTCAAAAGTTGGAGAAGGTTTTTTACTAATAAATCGATATTCAAAATCATTCCATTCAGGGTCTTTTATTCTATCAAAGCGCCGGCTTTCTAAATTCTCATAGGGCCCCCCTGGAATTCCTTCCAGGGCCTGTTGGATAATTTTTATGGATTCTGTCATTTCGCCGATTCGTACTAAATAACGAGCTAATGAATCTCCTTCTTTTTGCCATTGAATCTCCCAATTAAATTCGTCATAACACTCATAACGATCAACTTTACGAAGATCCCATTGTATTCCGGAAGCTCGTAGCATTGGCCCCGATAAACCCCAATTTAATGCTTCTTCTCCGCCAATAATACCTACGCCTTCAACTCGTTCTAAAAAAATAGGATTTCGTGTAATAAGCTTTTGATATTCAGCAACCCCAGTTAAAAAATAATCGCAAAAATCTAAACATTTATCTATCCAGCCATGAGGTAGATCAGCAGCGACTCCTCCGATACGAAAATAATTATGCATCATGCGCATACCGGTAGCAGCTTCGAATAAGTCATATATCAATTCTCGTTCTCGCAAAATATAGAAAAAGGGGGTCTGTGCCCCAATATCTGCCATAAAAGGGCCAAGCCATAACAAATGGGAAGCGATACGACTTAACTCCAGCATAATAGCTCTAATATAGCTAGCCCTTTTAGGTACTTGAATATTGCCTAGCTGTTCAGGTCCGTTTACGGTTATTGCTTCTGTAAACATAGTAGCTAAATAATCCCAACGTGTTACATAAGGCAAATATTGTATAATTGTTCGATTTTCCGCAATTTTTTCCATTCCTCTATGTAAATAACCCAATATAGGTTCACAGTCAATAACATCTTCACCGTCGAGAGTAACGATTAGTCGAAGAACACCGTGCATTGATGGGTGGTGAGGGCCCATATTGACTATCATGAGGTCGTTTCTTGTAGTTGGTGTAATCATAAGTTTTTCCCGAGTAAGTCTTCCATGCATTGCTGAAAGTAAAAAGAAATTCATCAAAATTTAAACGACTAAGCTCATCAAGACTAAGTTCGTCAAATGATATCATGCTTCAAATTAACGAGTTTTTATTTCTCGAATATCCAACTCATCAATTAATTCTTTATAGCGTCCTCTATTTCTTTTTGACAAATAGGCTAGTAGTCGTTGACGTTTTCCCAAAATTTTTCGCAAACCTTTCTGAGATGAAAAATCTTTTTTGTGCAATTCCAAATGTGAAGTAAGTCTCCTTATCTTAGTGGTGAAACTGAATACTTGAAATTCAACAGACCCTCTATTTTCTTTGTTTTCTTTTTGAGAAATAATAGAAATTACTGAATTTTTTACCATAAAAAACTCTCCTTTCCCCTTGTACAGATATGGATTTTACCGATCAGTAATAAGTATAAGTAATAATAATGCCATTAATTTTGATGTGGTATATACAATAATTTAATCCAAATAACTCCTTTCTGAATTCAAACAAATCAATCGAATTGGAAATTGGATTTAGATAGGAATAGAAAAAGATTGGTACATTTTTGCATCGAAGAATTTAGACCTAAAATTAAGAAGTTTCTATTGATTCATTTGGAAAACTAATTGAGATATTATTCATAATTCATTTCATATTGAATACTAGAATGAGATGTGAGACAAGAAAAGTACGTGATCTGTATATTTGTTTACTTTCATATACCCTATATTATATATAGATTAATATAGATTATATATAGGGTATATAGAAATAGGGTTTAGGGTATATATAGAAAAATTGTATTATTCACAGAATTTCAATCGCGGATACAGATGTATTCTTAACATACTGAAACGACTGCCATTATTGGTATCAAACCAATAACGATTCATACAAGCTAAATCTTCTAATCGATAATTAGGCCAAAGAAAGAACTTTAATTTCATTAATTGATTTTTCTCTCTATCAAGATAATTATTGTCATGTGAAACTCGGCTGCTGTTTTTTATGTTCTTTCTATTCCAAAATACTGGATTTCTATATGTATAATTTTCATTCTTTGAATTGAAACAAATTAGAATTCTCGCTTTTCTACGACGTTTAAACGATAAAATATTTTCTGGAACAAGTAAATCAAAATGATTTTTGTCTCTATTTTCAGTTATTCTTTGATGTGGTGAAATTGTTTCATCCAAATTTGTCCTAGAAACATATCTTTGCTCTTGATATTTTTGATTAATTTGATGCTTACTCTTATGAAGCAACGAAATACCTACGGTTTGGTACATAATAAATTGTCCATCTTTTTTTCCAGACAAACGAAGTGGTTCTACAATCAATACCCCCCTCTTCATTAATTCTGAAAGAGTTAAATTACTTTGAATCGGCATTCTATCCAAATTTATTTCTCTCTTTTGAATGGAGGATATAGTCATTTTTTTTGGATCTATCAGTCTAAGCAGAAGACAATATGCCTTGATATTATTGATCATTCTTTGATTTAAAGTTGTGCACCATCTCAATTGAAAAACCAAATAACGTTTCAGGAAGAAATCTAGTTCTGCTTCTGTATTGCTTTTGTATTGTTTTCTCTTTTTCCCCTTTTTTATGTCCAAGTTTGCATAATTATCTTCAATATCTTTTTGTTGTGAGAGAACGGATCCACGATCTCCTTGACTTATGGGTTCTTTTTCTTCTTGATTTCGATGCTTTTTATTCGAGGCTATCAACAAATTAATCTTTTTCTTTTCATTAATCTTTTTATTTTCACTACTATTTAAATTTAAAAGAAGTAATTTGCTTGGTATAAACCAAGGTTTCGTTTTATATGCCTTATAAAGTAACACAAATTCTGGGAAGAGCCAAAATCCCAGATTCGATATGGGGCGCTTTAGTATTTTTTCATTCATTCCCATCCAATCAAAAAATCCTTTGTGGGGGTTTGGTGAATTGGTTTCTGGAATCATAAGATAAAAAATATTTTTTTTAGAAATTATTTGAGAATTGTTAGTAGGAATTTGAGTATTTTGATTCCTATTGGTATCAATAATGATCCAGGTCTCAATATCGGCTTTTTGGCTAAGATAAAAATTAAAAAATTTCCAATCAAAGTTTTTTCTATCGGCCGATTTTTCCATATATGGAATATCAACCTGTCCTAGATCATTTTGAATAGGGATGTTCCTCAGTATATCAAAAAAGGCCTTTTTAGGCCTGTTATAAGTATAAGAAATTTCTTGGTTCTTATTTCCTTGAAAGGGAAATCTATAAAAAAAACATTCCGTTTTATTATCATAATTAATAAATTTATATGATAAAAGATTATATCTATAATATTTTCGAAAATTACTTTTTTCATTGGATAATAAATATACTTCCGCTTTTTTTTTGGAACCAACCAATTGGTCTTTTTCATATGAATGCCGTTTGCTTAAATTTTCCTTTTTAACTATACAACGCTGGCGAACTCTATTTCGCCATTTTTCTGGTATTAATCTAGACCATCCGATCTGAGATAAATGGTATTGATAATGTCCTTTTAACCAGTTTTTCCATTGATTCGTTTCATAGCTTGGAAGTTTTTTATTTGCTAATTTCGAATGAATCATTCCTTGTCTTTTAAAAGAATCCTTTATTTTAGACTTAAGAAAAGGGGGGATTCTTTGATATTGAACAACAGATCTTACCGAGTTCCTAATTTGAATTTGTGATAATTTGTAAAATACATATGCTTGTGACACGTAGGATAAGTCATAAAAAATACGTGAATTTTCTTTAATATTACTAATATTATCAAATGGCTTTTTTATAGTCGAAATAAATGTAATTGGAGTTTTCTTTTTTTTATTAATTCTTTCTTGTTTTCTTTCATTATTGTAAATCGATTTATCAATAATTTTTTTTGTTACTTTAAGAAAAAGTTTTGTATTTATTCTGGGAATATTAATGATAGATAAAAAAAGATCTGTGTAGATTTTTTCAATGAAAATTTTTAAAAAAGGGGGGAATTTATAGATTAATCGAGCATTTCTTCTTTTTAATATTTGCCATTTTTCGAATCTTTTAGCATTTGTTTTGTTAGGACTAAGATTATTTATTCTTGGAGTTACTTTTTTTTTCTCTTTTGAGATTCTTTTTATTTGATTTCGAATTTTACTTGTTCTATCAGCGAGATCCTTCGTTTTTTTTTCCGTCAATGAAGAATTTGACGAACTCGGAGATGCAATTTGATTAAATGATTCGTGAATTATCTGATTGCTTATCATGGAATCTTTTTCTTCTTTAATTTCGCTTAATTTATATACTTCTCTTAATCTAAA